TTATTTCGTTCCTATTCTCCTTTCTCAGAAAAGGGGGACATTACCAAAGTAAAAGATTACTTCGTTCTTGATAGTTATTTACTTAATCAGTGGATAGGAACATACTCTGGATCGAAATCATGGGGAGTACTTCTTAATCGTTTCTACTAACTTAAAGCCCCAATTTGAATTCCTTTTAGGTACATCCTGTTGGATAATTTACAGAATCTCCATTACTAATCCTTTGCGTATCTTGGTCTTCCTAACCATCCACTCATTTTTGTTAACCTTCCATTATGGTAATACATCTATGTTAATAGATAGTAAAAACTCCATACAGTTGATCTTTTGAACCCGTTTCAAGCCATGATGCCTAATCAACCAATCTTGGGGTAAACAGTCTCGACTGCTTTGCTTATATTTACTTTCATTTCATTCTTGTACATAGGAAATGAGATTCAATCCCTTTAACTGCAAATTCAAAAGCCGTTTTATTTCACTCATATAACTATCTGGTTTAGTTCATCAACCCGAATTCTGAATAAAAAAATAAAATATATATATTCAACTCATTTAACTTTCTTACTAGAAAGAAAAGAAATAGGGGAAATTTTATGTCTCACCGAATCACACGTAGAGATATTGATAATACACATAGAGTTAATGGTATTTCATAACTAATTGATTGAGCAGCAGCTCTTAAACCACCTAAAAAGGAATATTTATTATTTGATCCATATCCCGACATAAGAAGTCCAACGGGAGCAAGACTTGAAACAGCGATCCATAAAAAAACACCAATACTAAGATCGGCTAGAATAAGGCGATAACCAAAAGGAATTACTGAATAACTTAGTAAAATGGATATGACTGCTATGGATGGTCCGATACTGAATAAACGAGTATCCCCTCTAGATGGAAAAAGATTCTCTTTGAAAAGTAGTTTTACCCCATCTGCTAGAGCTTGAAGAATTCCCAAGGGGCCGGCGTATTCAGGTCCAATACGTTGTTGTATCCCTGCAGATATTTCTCTTTCTAACCAAACAATCACTAGTACACCTAGTGTGATTCCTAATACAAGAGTCAAAATAGGGACAAGCACCCATATGATCCCATAGACTTCTTTTAAGAATTCCAATCTGGAAAACGAATGGATGGCTTGTAGTTCTGTTGTATTATCAATTATCATTTCAACGATCAACTTCTCCCATAATGATATCTATACTACCTAGTATCGTCATAATATCAGCCAATTTCATTCTTTTAACTAACTGAGGCAGAATTTGCAAGTTGATAAAACCCGGTGGGCGAATTTTCCATCTCCAAGGAAAAACACTCTGATCTCCTATCAGAAAAATTCCCAATTCTCCTTTTGGTGCTTCGACTCTTACATAAAGTTCTTGTTTGGACAATTCAAAAGTTGGAGAAGGTTTTTTACTAATAAATCGATATTCAAAATCATTCCATTCAGTATCTTTTACTCTATCAAAGCGTCGGATTTCTAAATTCTCAAAGGGCCCCCCTGGAATTCCTTCCAGAGCCTGTTGGATCATTTTTATGGATTCTGTCATTTCACCGATTCGTACTAAATAACGAGCTAATGAATCCCCTTCTTTTTGCCATTGAACCTCCCAATCAAATTCGTCGTAACACTCATAATGATCAACTTTACGAAGGTCCCATTGTATTCCGGAAGCTCGTAGCATTGGTCCTGATAAACCCCAATTTAGTGCTTCTTCTCCTCCAATAATGCCTACGCCCTCAACTCGTTCTAAAAAAATAGGATTCCGTGTAATAAGCTTTTGATATTCAGCAACCCCTGTTAAAAAATAATCGCAAAAATCCAAACATTTATCTATCCATCCATGAGGTAGATCAGCAGCTATTCCTCCAATACGAAAATAATTATGCATCATTCGCATACCGGTGGCAGCTTCGAATAGGTCATATATCAATTCTCGTTCTCGAAAAATATAGAAGAAAGGGGTTTGTGCCCCAATATCTGCCATAAAAGGACCAAGCCATAACAAATGGGAAGCTATACGACTCAACTCCAACATAATGGCTCTGATATAGCTAGCCCTTTTAGGTACTTGAATATTGCCTAGTTGTTCGGGTCCATTTACGGTTATTGCTTCTGTGAACATAGTAGCTAAATAATCCCAACGTGTTACATAAGGCAAATATTGTATAATTGTTCGGTTTTCCGCAATTTTCTCCATTCCTCTGTGTAAATAACCCAATATTGGTTCACAGTCAATAACATCTTCACCATCGAGAGTAACGATAAGTCGAAGAACACCATGCATTGATGGGTGGTGAGGACCCATATTGACTATCATGAGGTCTTTTCTTGTAGTTGGTGCAATCATAAGTTTTTTACCGAGTCATTCTTCCATGAATTGCTGAAAGTAAAAAGAAGTTCATCAAAATTGAAACGCATAAGTTTAAATGATATCACTCTTTAAATTAACGAGTTTTTGTCTCTCGAATATCCAACCGATCAATTAATTGTTTATAACGTACTCTATTTTTTTTTGACAAATAAGCCAGTAATCGTTGACGTTTTCCCAAAATTTTTCGCAAACCTCTCTGAGATGAATAGTCTTTTTTGTGCAATTCCAAATGTGAAGTAAGTCTCCTTATCTTAGTGGTGAAACTGAATACTTGAAATTCAACAGACCCTCTGTTTTCTTCATTTTCTTTTTGAGAAATAACCGAAATGAATGAATTTCTTACCATAAAAAAAAGCCTCCTCTCCCTTTTTACAGATATGGATTTTACCGATCAGTAATAATAATGTCATTTATTTTAATGTGGTATATACAATAATCTAATTCAAATTTCTTTATGAACTCCTAATTTTATCAATTCAAATGAATCAATCCAATTGAAAATTAGATTTAGATAGGGAGAGAAAAGGATTGGCACATTTTCGTATTCACAAAAGCGAAGAATTTAGACCTAAAATGAAGAGGGTTCTGTTGATTCATTTCTAGATCGAATTGATACATTATTCATTTAGTATTGGATATTTAGAATGAAATGTAAGACAGGACGTGTGATGTGTGTATTTATTTGCTTTCATATATCCTATATAGTAGAGGATATATAGGAAAAATGTACTATCAACGAATTTTCAATCGTGGATACAAATGTATCCTTAACATACTGAAACGACTGCCATTATTGGTATCAAACCAATAGCGATTCATACAAGCTAAATCTTCTAATCGATAATTAGGCCAAAGAAAGAACTTCAATTTCATTAATTGATTTGTCTCTCTATCAAGGTGATTACTGTCACCTAGAACTTGGCTGCTATTCTTTTCGTTGCAAAATACAGGATTTCTATCTACATCATTCCTATTCTTTGAATTGAAACAAATTAGAATTCTTAATTTTCTACGACGCCTAAATGAGAAAATATTTTCAGGAACAAGCAAATCAAAATGATTTTTGTCTCTATTTCTTGTTATTCTTTCATGTGGTGGAATAGATTCATCAAAATTATTCTTAGCAACATATCTTTGCTCTCGGTATCTTTGATTAGTTTGGTGCTTACTCTTATGAACCAACAAAATACCGATGGTTTGATACATAATAAACTGTCCGTCGTTTTTTACAGACAGACGAATGGGTTCGATAATCAATATTCCCCTTTTCATCAATTCTGGAAGAGTTAAATTCTTCTGAATCAGCATTATATCCAAACTCATTTCTCCCCTTTGAATCGAGGATATAGAAATTTTTCTTGGATCTATTAGCCTAAGCAGGAAACAATATACCTTAATATTATTGATCATTCTTTGATTCAAAGTATCGTCCCATCTCAATTGAAAAAGCAAATAACGTTTCAGGAACAAATCGAGTTCTGCTTCCGTGTTACTTTTGTATTGTTTTTTCTTTTTACCTTTTTTCATGTCCGATCTCGCATAATCTTCTTCAATATCTTTTTGTTGGTTTGAAAGAACGGATCCAAGATCCCCTTGGCTTGTGGTTTTTTTTTCTTCTTGATTTCGATTCTTTATTTTTTTATTCGATGGTATCAAAAAACTTCCCTTTTGCTTTTCATTAATCTTTTGATTTTGATTTTCATTACTATTTTCATTTCTATTCAAATTTAAAAGAAGTAATTTGCTTGGTATAAACCAAGATTTCGTTTTATATGTATTATAAAGTAACAAAAATTCTGGGAAGAACCAAAGTTCCAGATTCAATATGGGACGCTTTAGTATTTTTTCATTCATCCCCATCCAATCAAAAAAGACTTTTGGGGAGTTTGGTAAATTCATTTCTGGAATCATAAGATAAAAAATATTTTTTTGATCAATTATTTGATAATTATTAGTAACAATCTGAGTATTTTGATTACTATTGGCATCGATCGTGATCCAGGCCTCAATATCGACTTTTTGTCTAAGATCAAAATTGATAATTTTCCAATCCAAATATTTCCTATCGGGAGTTTTTTCCATATATAGAATATCGCCCTTTCCTAGATAATTATTGATAGGGATACTCCTCAGCATATCAAAAAAAGTTTCTTTATATGTGTTGTAATTATAAGAAATCTCTTGATTCTTATTTCCTTCAAACGGCGATCTAGAAATAAATGAGTCCTTTTTCTTTTCAGAATTAATAGATTTATATGATAAAAGATCATATTTAGAGTATTTTTGAAAATTATCTTTTTGATTCAATAATGAATAGACTTCCAAAATATTTTCTTTTTTGGAATCAATTAATTGGTCTTTTTCATATAAATTCCATTTGCTGAAATTTTTCCTTTTAACCATACGACGTTGATAAACTCTATTCCGCCATTGTTGTGGTATTAATCTAGACCATCTGATCTGAGATAAATCGTATTGATAATGCCCTCTTAACCAGTTTTTCCATTGATTCATTTCAGAACTCGGAAGTCTGTTATCCTTTAATTTAGAATGAACTATTCCTTGTGTTTCAAAAGAATCCTTTATTTCAGGCTTAAGAAAAAAAGGGATTCCTTGATATTGAAGAAATGATTTTAATTTATACAAGTTAATAACTTGGGTTTGTGATAATTTGTAAAATACATATGCCTGTGATAAGTACGATAAGTCATAAAAAATATGTGAATTTGTCTTACTATTACTAATATTATAAAGTGACTTTTTTATAGTCGAAATAAACTCAATTGGATTTTTATTTTTTTTATTAATTATTTCTTGACTTGTTTCATTATTGTAAATGGATTTATTCATAATTTTTTTTTTTGATTCAAGAAATAATTTTCTCTTCATTCTGGGAATATTAATGATAGATAAAAATATATTTGTGTAGATTCTTTCAATGAAAAATTTAAAAACAAAAGGTAATTTAGAAATTAATCGAGCATTTCTTCTTTTTAATATTTGCCATTTTTCTAATCTTTTAGCATTATAACTTGTTTTGTTAAGACTAATATTTATTTCCGGAGTTACTTTTTTTTTCTCTTTTGTAATTCTTTCTATTTGATTTCTAATTGTATTTGTTCTATCAGTCAGATCCTTCATTTTTTTTTCTGTCAATGAAGAATTTGTCCAATCTGGAGATGCAATTTGACTAAATGATTTATGAATCATCTGATTGCTGATTATGGGATCTCTTTCTTTTTTAGTTTCACTCGATTCATATACTTCTACTTCTCTTGATCGAAATAAGAGAATTGGATTTACTTTTAAGAGTTCTTTTCTTATTTTTTTAAAAAAAACGACACTTTTGATAACCCATTTTTTTGTTTCTTTTGAAACTTTTCGAAGTAATTTTATTTTTCCTTTAAAAATTTTTAGAAGTAGAAAATATTTCTTTTGAAATTTTCCAATTTTTTTTTCGAGTTCCTTAAAAATGGGTTCAAAAAAAGAGGGTCGTTTTCGGGGAGAACCAAAAGGAAGTTCGGTTTCCATTCCCAAAACTGTTAAAAAACAAAAATCATCTTTTTCTTTTTTCTTTTTCATTATTAGATCTTTATGAGAGAATCGGAGTTTAGATCTGTGCCAAGGTTTCAGACAGAAAGGAAATAAGATTTTTATCTGAATACCATCTGTCAACCAATTTTGTGGAAATTCTGTTTCGGACAATTGAACACCATTATAGGTACATTTAACATGCATCTCCCTATTCCATTCCTCTAAATCCTCATACCATTCAGGAAGTTGCAATAGTAACATACGTCCAATATTTTTCGCTATTATCAATGAAGGTAATAGAATATATTTTCTAAAAAGAGATTGAGTTATTAACATGGAACCCCTTATTACTTGCGCAAATGGAATGGTATCCCAGGCCTCTGCTATCTCTATTCGCGCGTTCTCCTTTCTTTTGTTCTCTTCTTTTTTGTCCTTCTCTTTTTTTTCTTCTCTTTTTGTTTGCTCTTCTGTATACTCTACAATTTTGAATGCTGACCCCCTCCCTACCCAATTTCTAAAAATTGGTTTAATTGGCCCAGAGATATCAAAAGAAAAAAGAAGGGATTTTTTTATTCTGTCCAAAAAAAGAGGGGAATGCACATTTGCTTGAAACGGTTCCCAAATAACTATTTTACGCCTTTGAGCACGTATAGAACCTTTTATTATGCCTCGCCTAAAATCTGATTGTTGTGAATAGCGTATCAAAGCTACTTCGTCTGTTTGATCAGGAGGATTAGTATCCTCAGTATGCTCCTTGGTACCAGTAAAAATTACTACACGTTTGGCTTTTCTTGAACGAATTTCATGATCTAATGGTCCGTTTTCTTGATCTTCTCCTGCTTCTTGTTCCAACTCGCTGGTTAATTTGTATAACCAGCGAGGTACTTTTTTACTGATTTCTTTTATTCTAATCGATTTTTTACTAATTTTTTGAACATTAGTATCAGTTACAATTCTATTTTTAAAATATTTCAAATATTTTGTTCCTTTTTCTGAATCTATTCTTCCTTCTTCTTTATCTGAAAATACAGAAAGACCCCTAGAATTAAAAATTGATCCTGATTCTTTACCAAGTTCATTGATGAAAGTTAAGAAATCAACAATTTCGGTTGATAATGGTTTTTTATCAAATCGATCTATTTTCTGTTCAATTTTTTGGTAATCAGTATCAGGAAGAATGATACCATGAATCCGATTTATCCCAACTTTCTCTATGAAATTGTCTATCGAAGTTTTTTTTATTTTTATGATTGAAGGTGAAACGCTTTTTGTTATTGTTCTCCGATATGGTCCGTTCAAGAAAGGATCATATATTTTGGGTAAGTATTCGTTTGTAGTATTGTCATTACACAACCTAGTCCTTGTTTCGAGTATATTCAAAAAAAGAGATTCTTTGTCTAGAGCTTGAATTCGATTTACAAATTCGTTGTTTAAATTATTACTTTTTTCTTTGTTGGTATAAACCCAATGATTGTAGAGTTCGTTAGATGAGAATTTTTCTAGTGTAGGCAGAGATATCCTTCTTTTTATCATTTCCCAAAAAGTTGACAAACTGGGTGGATATGTAAAAGATATTCTTTCCTTTCCAGCA